AGAAAAAATTAAGTTAAGTAAGAAGTAGGACAAATTTTCGAGTTTATTCAATTAATACAATACCAATCAATCTAAGTAAAATAAAATATAAGTAGAATAAACAAGCTTAATCCCTTGTTTCTTATTTTATTTGTTAATAGAGTTCGAATGAAAACCACCCCATGGAACATAATGTCAAAATTGGATATTTCTAGATCCAATTTCTTCATTTATTTACTTGATTTTTTTTTCTATCTATCTTATATGACCATCTTATATGAAGAAAATATCAATAAAATTGATAATCAAAAAAATTCGTAAATAGGTATGAATAGAACAAGAGGGGGGGGAAAGAAAAAATGATACAAAACTATATATAATTCCCCCCCCTCTTTTTTGTTGTATTTCATTAATTGAAATTCGTTTGATTAAGGCGAAGTTCCGTAAAAACTCCCGCCTTCTTTGAAATATCATGAACAGTTCCTGTAGATTGAGCACCCGTTTCAAGGAAATATTGAATAGCAGGAACATTTAAATAGGTTTGATTATTTATCGGATCATAAAAACCCACTTTCCGAAGATCTCTTCCTTCTCTTCGGGATCGAACATCAATTGCAACGATTCGATAAACGGCTCATTGGGATAGATGTAGATGAACAACCCCCCCTTAGAAACGTATAAGAAGTTTTCCCCTCGTACGGCTCGAAAAAAAAAAAGAATAATTCGTACTCTCATAACTCAAGTCTCATAACTCAAGTTGGATAACTCTCAAATATCTCAAAGAAAATCCCTTAGGCATTTCATTTATTGAGTGGTCTCGAACCCCTTTTTTATTTGTCTCGTTTAGAACCTATTTTGATTCTTCATTCTGATCTAGTTGTTGAGACAATTGAAAAGGGGATTTCCTTGTTCCAGGATCCTTTATCTTTGCCTTGAATCATTGGGTTTAGACATTACTTCGGCGATCGTTAATCATTTCAAAATGGCAGCAACATACCCCTTATTTGTGATTTCTTTATATCAAAGAATCATATGAACAATTGATTACCGCGTGATACACTTTTGATCGAAAGAGTTTTCCCAATTCCAACAAATTTTCCCTTTGGATTTGAAAATGGATCGAATTTGATCCTTTCGATTTATATATCAAAAATATACTTACGAAGTTATTCCAACTTATTGATTGGAACTAACCCTAGACTCTTGTCCCTGAGAAATGAATCAATACTTTCGACTCGAGCTCCATCATATAATATACTATTTACATTACAACCCTTACTTTGGGGTGTAGTGGAACCGAACAAACGATGTCGAGCCCAGAGCACCTTCATTGCTATAATAAAATAAATGTAAAAAAAAAAAAATGGCGGATGTTAAAACAAAATCCACAGCGGATCGTGTCCTTCAAGTCGCACGTTGCTTTCTACCACATCGCTTCAAACGAAGTTTTACCATAACATTCCTCTAGTTTTACGCCAGTATGTAATTGATTCAATTAGGGAATCATGAATAGTCATTGGTTCAGTCGGTACATAGTAAAGTAATCTCTACTTTTTCCTTCTATATGAAGAGGTCATCTCTGAAGAAGTCTCAGGAAAACTTCAATTTAATTCCTTGTCCGAATGCAATATCTTTTTGAATCTCCATTACATCTTGAAGTGACTCGATAGGATTGATTCGCCAATCTGATACTTCGTCGAGTACCAAGGCCTCATAAGAAAAAAAATCTTTAATTGAAAAAATTTCCTATCTCGACATCACTATTTGAATAAAGTTTTACTAAGAACTACATTTGATCATCATAAGAGAGAAAAAATTCATATTCGGATTGAACCATCAATCATTTAAAAGAGATAGATCACAAATCGAATTCATTTTTGTCGTGGAGTGAATAAAAAAAACTAATAACTAATGTAGAGGAAAATTTAGGTTATTATTCTTTCATTTTATTCTGAAAGATACAATCCGAATCAAAAGAGAAAGAATAGGAGATTTACGTATCTATCAGATAGACTGAACAATTGTCTCATTGGAAGTAATTATGGATATTCTATGTTAAATATTTACCATTCAAGTTTTAAGGTAAGGGATTCAAAATCTTTTTCAAAAAAAAAAAAATAGAAAGAAAAAACGCTATCCCTGAACTAGAATGATAACAATACATATAAGCATTCCCTGATTTTCGGCGTACTTTCTTTGACTTGAGGTTCAATAATCTTTTTCGAAAGTCAAAGTAAAGTGAAGCGGATGTATGAATCACCCCCGTCTCAATTGTTAGATAGATTTACAATTCGTATCAAAATGTTTAGAATTCACGGAGAATAATGGGGCTGCCCTATTTACGAGATGGGGAATATAGAGGCTTGCACATTTAGATTTAGAATACATCATTGTGAAAATTTAAATAGCTAGGAGGTGTAATTCTAAACACCTAACTTAAATATGAATATGAGGGGCATAGTCATACGATGAAAGGCTTGTTCAACTTTTTTTTTTTTGAATTAAAACTCTTGTGGTCTATGTTCCCCTCTTATCTGTATCACAAATGGATTTAGTTCCATTTGCGTGTTATTTGAACTCAAATAATTTGTATTTATAAAAAAGATATGATTCTTCTCTGAATCATTAAAATAAGAATCACATTTTATTCAATATTATACTCTTAAACGTTAGTTGAAAAAGGGCAATCGTTATTCTTATATACCTTATATATACCTCTTATATACCTTATATATACCTTATGTTTTATATATCTTATATTGAAAATATTGAAAACATTTCAATATATTGAAATGAATAACCTTATATTATTAGTTTAATATAATCTTATATATATTTTGATTATTTTCATGAAAAATTCTGATATATATTTCCTAATATATATTCATATATATATGATTTATTATATGATGGGTATACTCTGGGACGGAAGGATTCGAACCTCCGAATAGCGGGACCAAAACCCGTTGCCTTACCACTTGGCCACGCCCCATTTTTATTTCTATTCGATACTAATCAAACTAATATTGGTATTGGTTGTTCGTCAATTCGAGTCCAAATATCTATGGAATAGATTAGATTGTTTCTAGGATTTTGACACGTGTAGATATAAACTTAAACTGAATTTATTGATCATTACATATAATTCAATTAAGATATTGTATGAAAGTATGATTTCTTCTATTCTCTTTTGCGAATTGAAGAATTTTTGATTGGGTGAGGTCAAAGAAGGATTTTTTGGTCTACCTTAACCTTACTTTCTTCATTTTTCCCTTGTATCAATAACATATTTCTAACTCAATCAAAATACAATTATCTCCAAGCAAAAAATGTTTGTTATGCTTAATATCTTTAGTTTGATCTGGATCTGTATTAATTCTACCCTTTATTCGAGCAGTTTTTTCTTCGCCAAATTACCCGAGGCCTACGCTTTTTTGAATCCGATCGTAGATGTTATGCCAATAATACCTCTTCTCTTTTTTCTCTTAGCCTTTGTTTGGCAAGCTGCTGTAAGTTTTCGATGAGATCTTTAATACTACCCTAGAAAAATGAAGGATTTATTCGAAAAAAAATGCTAACAATTGATAAGATCAGATAAATCTTACAGTATGAACCCTCGATTCAAACATTGAAATTCTTGAATATCCGCAAAAAATCTGGATCACCCCATTCCCTCATTCTTATTCTTACCTTTTTTCATTGAAAGACACTTTATCAATCGAGTCCCTCACAATTAGATATTGTGATTATGAAAGAAAATTTTTTGAAATGAAAAATTCGACTCTTATTACAATGGAGAATCTATTCTCTTTTTTTCCTCCCCCCAAAAATGATCTTGGAGATTGTGTAATGCTTACTCTTAAACTCTTTGTTTACACGGTAGTGATATTCTTTGTTTCTCTCTTCATCTTCGGATTCCTATCTAATGATCCAGGACGTAATCCTGGGCGTGAAGAATAAAAAATACGGTTTTTCATTTTCTGCACTTGATTTTGAAACGTTCTTAGGAGTTTCTCTATTCCCCATCTTTTTTTTTTTCACTTTATTTTCACTATTATAGAAAATAAAGTGAAAAAAAAAAGGGGGGGTTCGATAAATTCGAAATAGAAATTCAATAAAATACCAAATTATCAACGGAAACGGAAAGAGAGGGATTCGAACCCTCGGTACGAATAACTCGTACAACGGATTAGCAATCCGACGCTTTAGTCCACTCAGCCATCTCTCCCAATCCCAATTGAAAAAGGATAATTACTATGTTAGATTACACAACAAGTAAGTCTTGAAAAAAGCCTTTCGTTATCTCGTTATTACTTTATTATTTTAATTATTTACATTATAAATTCTAGATTATAAATATATAAAAGTCATATATCTATTCTAATTAATATAGAACTAGTTAATATATAACATAACTCACTTTTATCAGCAATTCAAAATCCATTTATAATTTATATAACTAAAAAAATAAAGCGCTCTAAACAAGAATCGAAAGGGAAAAGAGATATCTCGAAAAAAAAAGAATACCTCTTTTTTTTTCTTTCGATTTCGTCCGAAAGGGCCTTTTGAATCATAGATAAAATGATTTATTTGATTTGAAAAACAAAAATGCTTGTTCTTGTTATGGAAACAACAATCAGAAGAAGGACTATTATCATTCCTAGGATATAGAATCAAAGTCTCATTTCTTATTTTATTATTCTTTCTTTTCGTTGATTTACATTTCGATTAAAAAAAAAATGGCATTACGGATTCTTGCACAATGCCTTTTTATGTTCTAACTTAAGGAGTTTTGTCGAGACGTATTTGTCAAAACTCCTCCAGCAAAAGACAGAGCTTGTTTTTTAGTTATTAAAATGAGTCTAATTATTTAAACGAGTCCTCTTTTCCTAATCTCATTAGGTCTCCTAACCAAGCACGTCAATTCTCTAATTTTCATGATTCTTTTCTGATCCTAATCCTATCTTGATTACGAACAATTCCTTTGTTCGACAAAAGGTCCATTTATAGACAATAATCGC